AACCTATACCAAAGGTTTAGAAGACCTCTGTCCTATCCATTAGACAATGGACGCTTTTCTTTTTTTCTTTCCCTTTTCACGAAAATTTCGTGAAAAGGGAAAGAAAAAAAAGAATTCTATAAAATACTCCTCCATCTATCTGAATATCGAAATAATAATTATTCTAAATTCTAAATAGAATAAGACGAAATGAAATCATTCCAATTGAATATTCATAACTAAAACTAACTAAAGAAATTTACTAAATAAAAAATAGAATAGAATATATAGAGAAATAGAATATAAGCGGGTAGCGGGAATCGAACCCGCATCATTAGCTTGGAAGGCTAAGGGTTATAGTCGACGTTTATGAATGAACGTCTCTAATTCAAAACCGAACGTGAAACTTTTGTTTCATTCAGCTCCTTTACAGAATAATTTTAGAGATAGATGGAATACATGAAAAAAAAATGACCCATAACATCTATGTCAGCCTTTCGGTATGAATAGAATTCACGTTGCTTTTTAGATGATCCCTATAGAAAGAAAAGGAGTATTTGAACAATCTCTTTTTTTTTCTAGTTACTTCGTTCTCTATTTCTATTTGATAGAATCTTTAGGAAAAGAATAAAATTTCCGTCGAGCTAAAAAAATATATTGATGTTTCTAGTAAACTAAAAAAATCGTTTAATAGCTATTTTGCTTCACTCTCTCCTATACAAAAAAAATAAAAAAAAATGGGAAGATTTAGTTACGATTGGAAACTAATTTTAGATATCTTTCTCCCTGGATCCTTTACTTATATTCAAAAATTGGGATTCTTGTGCAAAAACTTATGTTTCATAATTTTAGAATAAATTCTAAATTGTATACAAATTACGATAATGTATATTATTCCTCGAATTGCTCGTTGAGAGGTATAAAGGATGAAATCCCTAAAAGTAAGAAATAAAGTTTTTGATCGTGATATGAATCACGAAAGGGACCCCTTAACTATTAAGGGATCGTTAGAACGAATCGCACTTTTACCACTAAACTATACCCGCTACAATACCATTTTTGTATATAAAAAGATCTTTTGTCGAACAAGGGAATCAGTCATAAATAATTCTGAAATAGGTGCAGAATTTTATGATAAATAGAGTGTTTACATGTTTCGTAAAGGCCCCCTAATGAAATTTAGAAAAGGGGGCAAATCTCATTTTTGGATTTTATTTTTGGATTTTGTTGAAGGTATTTTGACAGATAGATCTCGACAAAATTACTAAACTAAATTCATAACACAAAAATGCATTATGCAATGCAAGAATCCATAGTTCTATTTCGTTTTTTAGATACGTTACCTGATTCATTCGTATGAGATACGATCACAAAGTTATTTTTATTTTTGTTTGATCATATTAAAATGTTTGAATTAATGAAAAGTTTGTTTCAAATCTGATACAGAAAAATAAATCGTTGTTATCCAGGATTCATGGGAAAAAAGAGCTGTGCCAGTACCTAGCTGGACTCTGGTTGGATAAAAAAACAAACTAAAAAAGAAAATATAAAATTATAGATTTAGATTATCTATTTAGTATAATGATTTATATCTATTTAGTATAATTATTTATTACTATCGTATTTAGTATATATATATACAATTAATATATAACTCAATCTATATTTATGAGTTAATATAGAATTAGAATCAAATAGAAAAAAGATAGATAAAATATATCAAATGAAGATCCATATCAAATAAATATTGAAGCCTTTTTTCGAGCCCTGCGAGGTATCATAAGCATAATAATTCCATTCTTTGAATTGGGGAGAGATGGCTGAGTGGACTAAAGCGTCGGATTGCTAATCCGTTGTACGCATTTTTGTACCGAGGGTTCGAATCCCTCTCTTTCCGTTTATTGATGATTTGCCATTTTTTTCTTTTGAACTTATGGAATTTCTTTTTTTTTATTCCCTGTTTGTTTCATTTTTTACTAGTTCTTTTTGACTAGTTAAAGATCGAAAATAGATAGAAAAACAAAAAATAGTTCAAAATCAAGCACAAGTAAGGGAAAGAAAAAGGATTTTCTTATTCTTCACGTCCAGGATTACGTCCGGGATCATTAGATAGAAATCCGAAGATGAAAAGAGAAACAAAGAATATCACTATCGTGTAAACAAATAGTTTTAGAGTAAGCATTACAAAATCTCCAAGATAATTAAAAAAAAAAAACGACAGAGAAAGAGAATAGATTCTCTTCTATTTCATATTATGTTTCCTTAAAAAAGTTCCAATTTGAGTTTTCTAATAAATTCTTACTTTTTTTAGGACATTATTCAAATGAAAGATCTTATCGAAAACTTACAGCAGCTTGCCAAACAAAAGCGAAGAGAAAAAAGAGTAAGGGTATTACTGGCATAAAATCTACAATTGGAGTCAAAAAAGCATAAGCTTCAGGTAATTTCCCCAAGAAAAAACTACTTGAATAAAGGACAGAGTTAATACAGACCAAGCTAAAGATATGAAGCATAAAAAAAAATGTTGTTCTTTAATAAAATGAATTGTATTTTTGCTTTTTTTTTTTTTTTGAATTCTAATTTTTTTATTTTTTATTATCTTACTTATTATTATATATATTCTTATATATATAAGATATGATTTATTATATATATTATTTAATATCCACTTTTTTTTTTATACTTTTATATTAAAAATGAAATCTAAAAGAAAAAAGAAATATGGTCTAACTTGACAAAAGTAAATATCTATATAGAATAACAAATGGGGCGTGGCCAAGTGGTAAGGCAGCGGGTTTTGGTCCCGTTATTCGGAGGTTCGAATCCTCCCGTCCCAGATGATATCGATTCAATTCATCACATTGACATGAATCGATATCATAGGTTTTTCGCCATAAACCAAAAATAAAAAAGGCTGTTCTTGGGTGGGGATATATTGTTCATTCATATAACTTTCAATTACTTATTAATTATTAAATAAATTAATATACGAATTAAAATTAAATTTGATAACTATTCGATAAAATAAAAAACAATGACTATTCATTATATAATATTTTAATTTAAAAAGGAATAAAAATCTATGGAAAGACAAGGGTTCAATTCGATGCTGTTTACTAGAGGTATGCTGTTTACTAGAGGTTTAGAATACAGGTGTGGTTTAAGTAAATCAATAGATAGTTTTGGTATAGATAGTTTTGGTCCTATTGATGAAAATAACGGTGGAGACCCATCTAGTTTAACTGATATGCATAATAACATTCATAGCTGGAAGAACAATAGTGAAAATTGTAGTTATAGTCATGGTCATGCTGACTATTCAGCAGATGTGAACAACATACATAATCATAATTTGCTATTTGCAAAAAGTCTATCCGTTTGGGATAGTCATAATAATAGTTATGACATATATTATGCTTATAATGATGATAGTTGGACTTATAACATGAATTGTTGCATTTGGAATTATCTTCGTTCTCAAATCTGGGAGGATATTGACAAATCCATTAATTGTTGCATTTGGAATTATCTTCGTTCTCAAATCTGGGAGGATATTGAGAAATCCAATGCCAGTTACCGTGATATGGACTTTAAGAGTTACATTTGCGATAGGGGCCAAAATACTAGTGAAAGCCATAGTACAAATATAATAATATTAAGGAACACAAATGCTAGAAATCAGACAGCAGATCCAGATGATGCAGATATATCTGATGGATCAGATATATCAGATCCATTGGAGATAGATCTATCTGATCCATCCGATACAGATTATCGATACGATCCATTTGCTGATACATCAGATATATCAGATCCATTGGAGATAGATCTATCTGATCCATCAGATACAGATTATCCATATTATATAGATGGATCTGATATATCAGATCCATTGGAGATGGATCTATCTGATCCATCAGATACAGATTATCCATATTATATAGATGGATCTGATATATCAGATACAGAGGAGATAGATCTATCTGATCTATCAGATACAGAGGAGGATCTATATGGTATATACGATCTAGATGAGATCTATTATCTGGATGGATCAGATAGATCAGATCCATTGGAGACATTGGAGACATTGGAGACATCAGATCCAGATTATATAAATGATCCGGATGGATCAGATAGATCAGATCCATTGGAGACATTGGAGACATCAGATCTAGATGAGATCTATTATCCGGATGGATCAGATAGATCAGATCCATTGGAGACATTGGAGACATCAGATCCAGATTATATAAATGATCCGGATGGATCAGATAGATCAGATCCATTGGAGATATCTGATACATCAGATACAGATATATGTCAGAAGGATAGTGATGATAATAGCAAAATGGATATGCTGGCTAAAATGAACCAATATAGTCATTTATGGGTTCTATGCGAAACTTGCTCTAGCTTAAATTTTAAACAATTTTTAGTAGCCAAACTGAGTATTTGCGAATACTGTGGTGAGCATCTGAAAATGAGAAGTTCAGATAGAATCGAACTTTTGATTGATCCAGGTACTTGGAATCCTATGGATGAAGACATGGTTTCTCTGGATCCCATTAAATTTGATTCGATTGAAAAAATTCCAATTCTTCAATGGGATCCCATTGCATTCGACTTGATTTTCGTGGATCCTCCCGAGGAAGAGGAAGAAGATCAACCTTATATCGATCGTCTTGATTCTTATCAAGAAAAGACAGGATTACCAGAAGCGGTTCAAACAGGCATAGGTCAACTAAATGGTATTCCTTTAGCAATAGCTGTTATGGATTCTGAGTTTATCGCGGGTAGTATGGGATCCGTAGTGGGTGAGAAAATAACTCGGTTGATCGAATATGCTACCAATCAACTTTTACCTCTAATTATAGTCTGTGCTTCCGGAGGAGCGCGTATGCAAGAAGGAAGTTTGAGCTTAATGCAAATGGCTAAAATTTCTTCTGCGTTATATAATTATCAAATAAATAAAAAGTTATTCTATGTAGCGATACTTACATCTCCGACTACTGGTGGGGTAACCGCTAGTTTTGCGATGTTGGGGGATATCGTTATTGCGGAACCAAACGCAACCATTGCATTTGCGGGTAAAAGAGTGATTGAACAATTGTTGAATGTGGAAGTGCCTGAAGGTTCCCAATCGGCGGACCTTTTATTCGACAAGGGAGTATTGGATTCAGTCGTACCACGTCATTTTTTAAAGCAGTTTTTAACGGAGTTATTTCAGTTCCATGGTTTCGTTCCTTTGACTAAAAATTTGGAAGATTGAATAAAAACAATTTTAAACTTAGTTTTACGTTATTTTGCACTAAGAATCTATTTTTTATTTCCGCCTTTTTGTAACTAGTTTGTAGCTAATACCTTATTTTACACTATTTTATTTAAACTAATTTAGACTAAGAATATATTTTTTATTTCCCCTATTTTGTAACTCTGATATATAGACTATGGATCTAAAAGACTTGAAAAGATTTTTGAAAAACCTGTGGATCTGGAAAAAAAGACACTGTAAAAGATTTTTGAAAAACCTGTGGATCTGGAAAAAAAGACACTGTATTATTATTACAGTGACACATATTTTCCTGCATGGAACTTACCTTTTAAGTATATTAAAAGTAATAGTTCTTCTCCTAGAAAGAAGCCGCCCGTATCCGCCACACATCCTGGTGGATTTATTTATTTTATGTTTTGCGGCCTTTCTTTTTAGGAATATCTTTTTCGTTTTGTTTTTTTATTTCCTTAGAACAATTTTGGATTATTTACTTCAAATGATCCGTGAATTCATTAAGGACGAGACAAACAAAAAAGTTTTATGTTCCTATGTGTCAGAAACTACTTGGATGGACACTATCCCGGGTTTCCAACACGTTTTTTTTCGAATTTTAAGTCATGTCAGTTTTTTCGTGGGATTCTTTTCTCTCTATCGTTTCTATAGCAATCTTACTCGGATGAACATTTTCGATGCACCGATTAAATGGCTCTTTGTGCTACCAAATAAGATTGTTTCTCTGCTTATCACTGCAATTGTCAGTATCCTAAGCGGTATCATGTTTCAATATATTAATTATTGGACTGTAATTGGCGGAACTAATTTTTTCGATAAAAGAAAAGGAGTGCTATATATTACTCGTTACAGACTTCCTATTCCTGGAATAAGTAGCTCTAATGTTCGCCGCATTTTAATAAAAGAAATTTCGTGCCTCATACTAGTAACTAACCGAATCTGGGGTGATGTCCTTTATATTGAAACCAGAAAACACGGGACCTTGCCGATGACTCCTACTAAAGATGGTCGTAGATATATGCTTGCAAAACATGCTTTGGAGTTGTCCAGATTCTTGAATATACCATTGGACATTATTTACAAAGAATACTAATAAAAAAGCGAGTTTAGCCGATCGAGTTTAGCCTATAAAGCGAGTTTAGCCTATAATAATTAATATATTATAGGCTAAACTCGCTTTTTTATTAGTATTTACTTGTAATAGAACTTATGCTTGATAGAAATATTAGAATATATAGAATATTCTAGAGTTGAAAAATGAGATGAAACTGAGGACGAAAAATGGCAAAAAAGAAAGCATTCATTCCCCTTCTATGTCTTACATCTATAGTCTTTTTGCCCTGGTGCATCTCTTTTACATTTAAGAAAAGTCTGGAATCTTGGATTACTAATTGGTGGAATACGAAAGAATCCGAAATTTTCTTGAATACTATTCAAGAAAAAACTATTGTAAAGAAATTCCTAGAGTTCGAGGAACTGTTCCTCTTGGATGAAATGCTAAAGGAATACCCGGAAACACATTTACAAAACCTTCGTATCGAAATCTACAAAGCGACCATCCAATTGATTCAGACGAACAACGAAGATAATATCCATACGATTTTTCATTTCTTTACAAATATAATATGTTTCCTTATTCTAAGTGTTTATTCTATTAGGGGTAATCAAGAACTCATTATTCTTAACTCTTGGGTTCAAGAATTTGTATATAACTTAAGTGACACAATAAAAGCTTTTTCTATTCTTTTCTTAATTGATTTCTCTGTAGGATACCATTCGACTGGTCTTTGGGAACTAATGATTTGGTCTGTCTATAAAGATTTTGGATTTACTCCGAATGATCATATTATATCTTTTCTTGTTTCTATTTTGCCAGCCATTTTAAATATTATTTTTAAATACTGGATTTTCCGTTATTTAAATTGTGTATCTCCGTCGCTTTTATCGATTTATGATTCAATTCCATTCCGTGAATGACTGAAAAAAGGACCCACTGATCCAATTCTAAAATTTGTTTAGCTTTTATATAAAAGCTAAACATTCCAAATTTCACTTATTCATTTTCGTTTTACTCGTATTCTTCCTATATTATAGGCAAATAATTGGAGTAAATAGCAGAATCATGGATAGGGAACTGTGCCAGTTCCCTACCTAATCTTATTGTAGAAATTTTCAGGATCAAGGATTGGACCATGCAAACTAGAAATGCTTTTTCTTGGATAAAGAAAGAGATTACCCGATCTATTTCCGTATTGCTCATGATCCATATAATAACTCGAGCACCCATTTCAAATGCATATCCCATTTTTGCCCAACAAGGTTATGAAAATCCTCGAGAAGCTACCGGCCGGATTGTATGTGCTAATTGCCATTTAGCTAATAAGCCCGTAGATATTGAGGTTCCACAAGCGGTACTTCCCGATACTGTATTTGAAGCAGTTGTGCGAATTCCTTATGATATGCAAGTGAAACAAGTTCTTGCTAATGGTAAAAAGGGGGCTTTGAATGTAGGAGCTATTCTTATTTTACCAGAGGGTTTTGAATTGGCCCCTCCTCATCGTCTTTCGCCCGAGATTAAAGAAAAGATGGGTAATTTGTCTTTTCAAAGCTATCGTCCCACAAAAAAAAATATTCTTGTGATAGGCCCCGTTCCTGGGAAAAAATATAGTGAAATTACCTTTCCTATTCTTTCTCCAGATCCTGCTACTAAGAGAGATGTTTACTTCTTAAAATATCCTCTATACGTAGGCGGGAACAGGGGAAGGGGTCAGATTTATCCCGACGGAAGCAAAAGTAATAATAATGTTTATAATGCTACAGCAACAGGTGTAGTAAACAAAATAATACGAAAAGAAAAAGGTGGATACGAAATAACGATAGTAGATGCATCAGATGGACGTGAAGTGATTGATATTCTACCGCCAGGACCAGAACTTCTTGTTTCAGAGGGTGAATCTATCAAACTTGATCAACCATTAACGAGTAATCCTAATGTGGGTGGATTTGGTCAGGGGGATGCAGAAATAGTGCTTCAAGATCCATTACGTGTCCAAGGTCTCTTGCTCTTCTTGGCATCTATTATTTTGGCACAAATCTTTTTGGTTCTTAAAAAGAAACAATTTGAGAAGGTTCAATTGTTCGAAATGAATTTTTAGGAATTTGAATTAATCAACATATTAAGCTGGTAAAAAGAACTCCATTTTTGTTGATAAATTCTGTAAACACCCTTGGTTCTTTCTAGTTTTTGTAGATATACTATATTTAGAAAATTCCTTGTACCGTAGAATTAGTTCAGTCATAGTATGTATATTGTGAAGAAGACTATTTGGTTCTTGGTTTTTTTTTTTTTTCAACTGCACAATTAATTCGAACCATATGATTATGTAGCTGTTTTCGGATTTTAATGTTCTAGAAATCCTCTAATTTCTATTGTTTTAGAATTAACTCGATACTAAACCTAAAAAAATAGGTAGGTACAGAATATTAAGTAAAGTAGAAATAGACAAAGGGAAAACAGGATTCTAGGATGGATAATTTGTCTTTTCCTAGAGTCCTCTTATTGTTTATGTCGAAATAGATAGTGAAGGAATGAAAGCGGGAATTGAATTCACCAAATACAACTTTCTTAATTAACTTAAAAAAAAAAAAATAGAATCATGAGTCTATATTAGAAATATATTTCTATTCCATTTCCATTCTAAGAAAAAGAAAACTCTTTCTTTGGGGTAATCTATAGTAAAAGAATTGAATAGGCTCTTTTCCAATTGTTTTAGAGAACGAATCGAGATACAATAAGGATTAGATCCGATGGAACGAACAGATGCAAATAAGAGTATGCAAAAGAATCTATCTTGATTCTTTATTTTTTACTTACTAAAATGGGGGGGGGAAAGAAAACATAGTTCCTACCTATTAGTAGGATTCATTACCTTACTACTTCTAAGTATATTTTTTATTTATGCTTTCAATTTTTCAATTCTACTCCAAATCGGATAAGAACTTGCTATATGTTCTAATTGGATGTTTCGTCAATGGTGTTAGGACGGAATGGAATCCTTTTTTGACTCTGTACCAGCGATTCCACTATTATTAGAAGATATTCTCCAATTTTTAGTGAAAAACTAAAAGAATACAAGAAAAATAAGTAAACAATAAAAAAAGAATTAATAAAAGAATTTCTTCATATTGATCATATTGATATAGATAGGAGACATAATTGACATGGATATAGTAAGTCTTGCTTGGGCTGCTTTAATGGTAGTTTTTACATTTTCCCTTTCCCTTGTAGTATGGGGAAGAAGTGGACTTTAAAGGTAATACTAATTGAGTTAAGGGATCAAACTGTCTCAATTGTTTTATAGCTGAGTTCTTCCAGTTTTGAACTATTTGAGTTATTTTATTAATACTAATTAATGAAATGCAATTCTATCTGGATTTAGAAATTCTCTTGTATTGCTTCCAGTGGTGTAATATATTCCATGTATATATCTTATTGAAAAAAAAACTCTTTGAATCAAACAAATATTTAAATTGTTGCCATCTTGATATCCCGGGAATCAAGATAATTGGAAACGGATTCCGATTCCATTTAATCTATTTAAATTTTGGAATACTAAAAAGATTCTTTATTTTTATTTATTAGTTACCGGGATTCTGATAAAGAATCTGAAATCTAAAAATGAAACTAAGAAGAATAAAAATGGCGTTGCTTTTGAATTATTTCAGATTGATTGGAACCAATACAAATAGAATAGATTTAGATGAAATAAAGAAAAATGTGGACGCCATGGAATTTACATTCCATATATATCTATAGATCGATATCCATATATCCATATGAAAAGAAAATGATAAATTGGTTCCTCCATAGGAACTCTTTTTTTTTTAGTAAAACATTCTATTTTTATCCTACTCCTACCGTAATAGAGAATATAGTAGAAAGAAATAGATTTGATTTCTTTCTACTATATGGTTAATAGAATTCTGCTGGTTGTAGTCTGATCATTTTATTTAAAACAAAGATTAAAAGAAATAGAAATCCTTTTTTCATGTTTTTCTTCAATCATTGCTAAGAAATAAGAAGTCATGTTTCAGTAAAATTAGTCACTTTGACTTACCGTTTTTACATAAATTATAAGTAAAAAGGCAGTAGGAACTAGAATAAAGAGTGCAGTAGCTATAAATGCGAGAATATTTACTTCCATAATCTCTATGTTTTCTTTCTCTTTAATTTCTAATAAATACTTCGGGATTTAATCCCATAGAAATAAAAAATATTTCTTCACTAAATTCAATGGTATAAATAGGATCTCGATGATATCCAATCGGATCCATATCACGAATAACTATATGTGATCTATCAAATCAAGAATTCATGGTCGAGAATTGAATAGTATAACATCGGAAGATGTTTTATCCATACCAAATAAGAAAATGACTTTCTGATGCAATCCAAAAGTCCTTTTTCTTTGTCCCAACCTTTCCCTAAAACTAAAAAAGAAAAAAGGGGATACCCGTTAGAAATGATATTTTTTTTTATTTTTATTCCCTTTCATACACTAAATCCATTGATATTTTTTGGATTTGTATCCATCGGGACTGACGGGACTCGAACCCGCAGCTTCCGCCTTGACAGGGCGGTGCTCTGACCAATTGAACTACAATCCCAGGGAAAAAGTCGTATAGTATACATATATATTCTTATAATTTCATCCAAATTCTTTGTTTTTCTATTTGAGATTCGAGCCCCTGGGGCTTACTTCTATATATATTCCTATTTGGATGGGTCTGCACTTTATCGACACGGATGACTCGCATCGCAATCCGTTCGTTATTGCCAACTTGATTTAAAAATAAATCAATCAAGAAATCAAGGAAACAAAAAAGAGTCTTTTTTGTTTTTTAACTTTAACCCTTTCCTTAGACTTTAAACTTACAGATCCCGATAGGAATTTTGCAAAATCCTAATTTGTGGAAAAAATATGTAAGTAATATGGAAAAAACACATAGGACTCGAGATTCTAATCTTGTGTATCCGAACCCATTGGTGATTTTAAGAGAACACCAAATGGGTTCTATCATTTCATGGTGGATCCGTAAATATTTTATTTTTGGGCCGAGCTGGATTTGAACCAGCGTAGACATATTGCCAACGAATTTACAGTCCGTCCCCATTAACCGCTCGGGCATCGACCCAGCAGGAAGAATCCAATTTAGTCTTTATTGATAATCCCTGATCCATTTCCTTTCGTAGTATCCTACCCCCAGGGGAAGTCGAATCCCCGTTGCCTCCTTGAAAGAGAGATGTCCTAAACCGCTAGACGATGGGGGCAGCCTTGCCCGACCTCCATTCTACTATGTTCATAGTATGAACAGTTTTTTGAAATTGTCAATAGAATGATTCAATCAGAAGGATCTTCCCATCTTTCAGAATTCCTTACAATTTTTGGATTCACCCTTTCGATTTCGAAATGGTTCATTCCAATCACCAATCTAGAATTCAACAAAATACAAAATAAAACGAAGTAATGCGAAAGAAACCAAAATAAACATAGAATCCTTTCTGGAAATAATTGATTTGCTGGAACAGGGGGGCATTAACACCTTATTTCGTTCACTTTCATTCAGTGTTAAGAAGATTGAATTAGGTATATTTCTATTTCACACTAAGTAGGGAAATAAAAAAATGAGAATGAATCCGGAAATGGAGTAAAATAAAAAAGGATGAAGATCAATAAGAATTGAGTTAAGGGACAGGATAGAATCCATTTATCAAAGATTCGGAAATATTTGAAATAGATGTACTCAACTCATATTCATATTCATATTCATATTGGCTGATTCTGTATTCGGGAATTGACTCAAACGGCGCCCTTTTAACTCAGCGGTAGAGTAACGCCATGGTAAGGCGTAAGTCATCGGTTCAAATCTGATAAAGGGCTTTTTTTTGATCAAAAAATGATAACAGTAGTATTTCTATTTGAAGAAAGATATACAAATATTCTTGATATTTGTAAGAAGTTTCTGTTTGTAATAAAATAAAAAAAACTAATGAATAGTTGAATTTCATTATAAAAAATCCAATTTAGAATTTAAACTCTATTAAGTTATTGTTATCATTCGAATAGAGTAAACTCATTCTAGTTAGAAAGGGAAATAGTATTCTTTTCTATATATATTTCTTTTTTTAGAATCTGATATTTTCTTTGCTTTAATTGTCATATACTCCTATTTT